TTTTTCTATTGGAGCTTCCCTCATTCCTTTTATAGAGCATAATGATGCAAATCGGGCTTTAATGAGCTCTAATATGCAACGTCAAGCAGTTCCGCTTTTTCGGTCCGAGAAGTGCATTGTCGGAACCGGGATAGAACGCCAAGCGGCCTTGGATTCGGGAGTTTCCGCTATAGCGGAACACAAGGGAAAGATCCTTTATACCGATACTCATCAAATGATTTTATCAAGTAATGGGAATATTATAAGCATTCCATTAGTTATGTATCAACGTTCCAACAAAAATACTTGTATGCACCAAAAACCCCGGGCTCCTCTGGGTAAATACATTAAAAAGGGTCAAATTTTAGCAGATGGCGCGGCTACTGTTGGTGGGGAACTCGCTTTGGGAAAAAACATATTAGTAGCTTATATGCCATGGGAAGGCTACAATTTTGAAGACGCGGTACTTATCAGTGAACGTTTGGTATATAATGATATTTATACTTCTTTTCATATACGGAAATATGAAATTCAGACTCATATAACAAGTCAAGGTCCCGAAAGAATCACTAAGGAAATACCTCATTTAGAAGATCATTTACTCCGAAATTTAGACAGAAATGGAATTGTGATGTTGGGATCTTGGGTAGAAACAGGCGATATTTTAGTAGGTAAATTAACACCTCAGATAGCGAACGAATCCTCATATGCCCCAGAGGATAGATTATTACGAGCCATACTCGGGATTCAGGTATCCACTGCGAAGGAAACTTCCCTAAAATTACCCATAGGGGGAAGGGGTCGGGTTATTGATGTGAGATGGATCCATAAAAAAGGGGGTTCGAGTTATAATTCAGAAATGATTCGTATATATATTTCACAGAAACGCGAGATAAAAGTAGGTGATAAAGTAGCTGGAAGGCATGGGAATAAGGGTATTATTTCCAAAGTTTTACCTAGGCAAGATATGCCCTATTTGCAAGATGGAACACCCGTGGATATGGTCTTCAATCCATTAGGAGTACCTTCACGAATGAATGTGGGACAATTATTTGAATGCTCGCTCGGGTTAGCAGGAGATCTGCTAAACAGACATTATAGAATAGCGCCCTTTGATGAGAGATACGAGCAAGAGGCTTCAAGAAAACTAGTGTTTTCCGAATTATACGAGGCTAGTAAGCAAACAAAAAATCCATGGGTCTTCGAACCCGAGTATCCGGGAAAAAGCAGGATATTTGATGGAAGAACGGGAGATCCCTTCGAACAACCTGTTTTAATAGGAAAGTCTTATATTCTTAAATTAATTCATCAAGTTGATGATAAAATTCATGGACGTTCTAGCGGACATTATGCACTTGTTACACAACAACCCCTTAGGGGAAGAGCGAAGCAGGGGGGACAGCGGGTGGGAGAAATGGAAGTTTGGGCTTTAGAGGGATTTGGTGTTGCCCACATTTTACAAGAGATGCTTACTTATAAATCTGATCATATTAGAGCTCGTCAGGAAGTGCTTGGTACTACAATCGTTGGAGGAACAATACCTAGCCCTGAGGATGCTCCAGAATCTTTTCGATTGCTCGTTCGAGAACTACGATCTTTGGCTCTGGAACTGAATCATTTCCTTGTATCTGAGAAAAACTTCCGGATTAAGAGGAAGGAAGCTTGATCTTAATCAATAAGAATTTATATTCTATGATCGACCGGTATAGACATCAACAACTTCGAATTGGACCAGTCTCTCCTCAACAAATAAGTGCTTGGGCCAACAAAATTCTACCTAATGGGGAAGTTGTTGGAGAGGTCACAAAACCCTATACTTTTCATTACAAAACAAATAAACCGGAAAAAGATGGATTGTTTTGTGAAAGAATCTTTGGGCCTATAAAAAGTGGGATTTGTGCTTGTGGAAATTATCGAGTGATCGGAACTGAAAAGAAAGACACGAAATTTTGTGAACAATGTGGGGTTGAATTTGTTGATTCTCGGATACGAAGATATCAAATGGGATACATAAAACTTGCATGTCCAGTGACTCATGTGTGGTATTTGAAGCGTCTTCCTAGTTATATCGCGAATCTTTTAGATAAACCCCTTAAGGAATTAGAGGGCCTAGTATACTGCGATGTGTGATTTGATCGAAATTTGCATTTTACAGATTCGGGCTGATAAACTGTCATCCCATTCAATCTGATTGGGGTGCCCCTAACTCTGACATGTATCTTGATAGGAGTAACATGAAGCTCAGAATTCTGGGTGTATTTAGTATTTAATACAAGAAATACTTCCAAATGAAAAAAGGGGAATTGATCCATGGTCGATTCGGTAATAAGTAAATAGGAATAGCTAGATATACCTCGTGAAAAAAACTTTTTTGTGGAATTATTCATTCCTCATAGAGATATTCTGTTCAAGTAAGTAAATAAAAAACAAATATAATATGACATGGTTACAGGAGTATATCCATCGCATATATACTTCAAGGAATATCATCGTATAACCAGCGAGGTGAGTAGAGACCTAA